CGTACTACTGAAAGATTTAGTCGTACACTGGAAAGATAGCTCAAAAAGTTAAAAGAATGTTTGGATAATGAGTTTATATGGATCTTTTCCGGTGGAAACCACACATCAAAATGACATTGACAGAAAATGACAAGATAATATTTCCATTTTTTCATCAGAAGAGGGGGATTCTTTGAAGCCAGAATGGATTTGCCTTGATATCTAATATAATGTGTGAAAAAATCCTTGAACAAGGATAGGGTGGCCCCAAAATCATTAGCAATAACTTCCGCAAAATATTCTATTTTTCCATAGAAAAATATTCGCTCAAGAAAGACCCGATAAAATGTTGATCGTAAATGAGAGGATTGCTTACGAAGAAAAAAGAAGACGGATTCGTATTCATATATATAAGAGTTATATAGGAATAAGAAAAATCTTGGATTACTTTTCGCAAAAATCGAACTCAATTTCTTTGAAATAATAAATGGGTCCCAATTCCCATACTCGTGAAGAAAGAGTCGTAATAAATGGAAATAGGAGGAGTCTTTCGCCCAGTAACGAATAGTTTGAACCAATTTTTCTAGATGGATGGGATAAGGTATTAGTACATCTAACGTATAATTTAAATGCGACAATTTGCCCTCTAAAAAAGAAAATATTGAATGAATTGATCGTAAATTATGAGATTTTACTATTTTTAACTTTTCTAAAGAAGATACTAATTGTAGGGAAAATGGAATTTCCACAATAACAGAAAAGCCTTCTGATATCATTTTAGAATACAATTTTTTGTTGTATCTAAAAAATCGATTTTGGTTCGAATCATTAAAAGACAAAATAAAGAGATTCTTTTGATATATTCCTGCAATTAAACGTTTTACAATTAGTAAACTAAATTTACTATCATAAGCCATATTTTCGAATACAATCGATCTATTGAAACCACGATCATGAGCAAGAGTATAAATATACTCCCGAAACATAAGTGGGTATAGAAAGTCGTTTTTTTGAGATCTATCTAGTTCGAAATATCTTTGATATTTCTCTATTTTCATTTTCAATTCGATTTGATTGAAGCAAAGATAGGCGATTTCTTGGGTTATTAAATGATACATAGTGCGATATCATAAAAACAAAATGGTATAATAGATACCTCAGAAATAGGTTAAGTAAAAGCATCAACGGATTCTCTATCCTTTCTTTTTATCCATCTAAATGATTAGAAATCCTTTACTTTTTCAAACCAATCGCTCTTTTGATTTTGGAAAATTTTTGATTATCAATATACTCTTTCTTCTACACATTCAGCCACCCTCCTGGCGTAAAATGGCTAATAGTTAGGACTCATTCAAAAAATTGAAAAGTGGGGTTTTCCACATCAGGCACTCATCGATTTTTAACATCGAATTCAGAATTTAATTGGAAAATCATTCAAATTAAGAATGAGAGCTCCTTTCTTTTTTGTTCCCCTAGAATTTCGAATTGGAGCCGTAGAGCTCTATCCATTTATTTACTAATATTAACTTTAACTCGACCCACCTTTGATTCATTTTGTTATGTTCTACACAAATAATTCAAACAGGGTTTCGAATCGGTCTGGTAAGAATAAAATATTCTCAGAATTCTTCATTAATATGACATGCTATTTTTTCCACTCATTCCTTTTAGGATCAGTCATAGTCTTACAAACCATACCGATGGTATGGACGAATCCTTTCTTCATACAAATGCGTAAAAGCTGTTAGTCGCACTTAAAAGCCGAGTACTCTACCATTGAGTTAGCAACCCAAATAAAAAAATTAGGTTATGGAGATAGAATCAAAATCAAAATAAATAAAACGATTGAATGGTACGACACAATCAAAAAATGAAACTAGCAAGAAATGAACACAAAAAAAATTCGAATCGATCTTGAACAAAAGAAAAAAAGGGGGATAAGATAAAGATAATATAAAAAAAGAATAGAAAAAGTTCTCAAATCAACTAAAAATAGAAAATATAGGTAAAGTGAAAATTGATAGAAAATTTCTTATTTCTTACACTATTCATTGCTTAAGACATTGCTTAAGATTTCTTTTTTTTTTTCTATTTCTTTTTATTAATTTATTGAATAGACATATGGATATAACTAAACTATTCTAACAAAAGCCTTCTTAATTTAATATTTTAAATTCTTTAAATTAAATTTAAAATAAAATGGAAAATTTCAAAATTGTATCACAGAAATTTTGACAACCCCATCATTTTAGTTGTATTTGAATAAAGAAAAAAAGCAAAGCTATGAAATAGGGACAAATGGATCCACAAATAAGATCCAATTACCCAGATTGGATTATACCTATCTAATACATTGTTGTCAATATGAATGTAAATGTGTTAAGAAAAAAGACAGAATGAATAAAACAAAAGAATTAACTCAAATAAATGAATTCCATTTAAAAAAAGAAAATGAACTATGTATCAATTTATTATAGAATAATAAAGAATCCAAATGAAATATTATAGAAAATATTATAGAATAATAAAGAATCCAAATGAAATGCATAATAAAAAAACATTATATAGAACACTATATAGAATATAAGTCGAATAGAAAATAATAAAAACTCAGGACTTGGATTGGTACTACATAGAGAAGATCTACATAGATACAAATAAAAAATCGTAAGTAGAAAAAGAGAATTCAGAAAGAATTCGAAAAAATTTCTCCGAATTATTCGATATTCTCAATATACGAAGACTAAGAAAACCCAAACAATGAAAAACAACACATTGGAAGATAATGTCAAATTTTCCAATTTTGAGGCTAAATTACTTCATTTAGTTACTTGATTTGTTCCATCCACCTGAATCTTAGTCTTAATTTCTATCACTAAGATTAAAAAAAAACGGAAATCATAATCTAATTGACTCTAATTAATTTGATGATTTTTTTGATTTCCTTGACATTCTAATTTTATCTAATTCTATATACATAACCAGAACTTCAAATCATTTTTATCAAGTTGGAGGAGGAATTATATGTTTCTAGGAGCCTTTTATTGACCTCTATCCTCCATGAAGGATTTTTTATTGTCATCAGGACAAGGATTTTGCTGGAGCTTTTCTTTATCTTTTATTAAAGACAATCGAAATTAAATTAGTAATTAATGAAATATTCAAAAGAGCGTGTAGGTAATTTCTACACATATACATATATATCTACACATATATCTTTCTATAAGTATACCATAACCATTTTATCTACTATTTCTGATTTCCCTCTCTATTCTATTCATATTCCAGAAATAGCTTTTTTTCTAACATAAAATGCCTTATCATACCTTTTTTCGTTAGAAAAAAAAAATGCTTTTTTTGTTCAAATTCTTTTAATCAACGTTTCCACGTTTCCTTAAAAAATTGATTTAATTACTATTATTTTATTTGAACACAAAATCTTTTGTGAATTTGTGAAAAAGGAATGATTGGTTTCGAGAAAAGTTATTAAAAAATAACTAAAGAAGAATTTCACTTATTATACTGTTAAATCCTCAACATTTGATTGTTTAAAAAGACAACTAACTTTTATTTGGTATTTGGAAAATCTTTCTCTTTATTTATATTTATTTAAATTTAGATTAAATATGGAATATATAATATTCTATAAATATAGAATATAGAAAAGCAGTATGCTTTGGGACGGAAGGATTCGAACCTTCGAATACCGGGACCAAAACCCGTTGCCTTACCGCTTGGCGACGCCCCATTTCCATTTCGATTTCGATTTAATACTAATTAAATCGAATATTAATATTAGTATTAATATTGGTTCTTCGTCAATTACCGGCCAAATATCTCTGAATTGAATTCGCTTGTTGTTTGGATTTTGATATGTGTAAATATCGAATTAAACGAAATTTCTTGATCATAATATATAATTCAATTAAGATATTGTATGAAAATAGGATTTCTTCTATTCTTTTCTTTTTTTAATTGAGAATTGAAGGATTTTTGATTGGGTGGATGAGTTGAAAGTTTTTAGTCTACCTTACTTTAAATATCCATTTTATATCAATGGGATATTAATAACTCAGTCAAAAGTCAAAATACAATTATCTTTAGGAAAAAGATGTTTGTTATGCTTAATATTTTTAGTTTAATTTGTATCTGTCTTAATTCTGCCCTTTATTCAAGCAGTTTGTTGTTTACAAAATTGCCGGAAGCATACGCTTTTTTGAATCCAATAGTAGATGTTATGCCAGTAATCCCTCTGTTCTTTTTTTTATTAGCTTTTGTTTGGCAAGCTGCTGTAAGTTTTCGATAAGATTTTGAATACTGTCCTAGAAGAATTCATGACTTATTCGAGAAAAAATTCTAACAATTTCTAAGATCAGATAAGTCTTCTAATTCTAATAAAAATCCTGAATTCAAACATTGCAATTTTTGTATAGATGTGAAAAATCTGGATTACCCCATTTCCTCATTCTGATTGATTTTCCATTCGATCAAAAGAGACCCCATTCATTGGGTTCCCCACAATCTATCTAATTGTGGGTATGAAAGAAGTATGAAAGAAAATTTTTGGGAACGAAAGACTTGATTCTTATTACAAATAAATTTAGAAATTTTTTTTCTATTTCTATATTTCTAGAAATTTCTAGAAACCGCTTCGTTTCTTGGTGTGAAAATGGAATATGTGATATAAAAAAGGGAATCTAGTTTCTTTTTTTTTTTTTTTGCAAACCAAAAAAAGATCTTGGAGATTATCTAATGCTTACTCTTAAATTCTTTGTTTACACAGTAGTAATATTCTTTGTTTCTCTCTTCATCTTCGGATTTTTATCTAATGATCCAGGACGTAATCCTGGACGTGAAGAATAAAATAAAACCAAAATCCTTTGCTTTATTTTTTAATGTTCTTAACATTTTATCTATTTTTATCTTTAATTTAAATAGAATTCTTTAAGAAATTTGAAAGATAAAGTTCTTAAAAACTATTAACAGAACCGGAAAGAGAGGGATTCGAACCCTCGGTACGA